TTTAATTGAAAAAAAAATACTGATTAGTTCTGATTCCATTTTTATTTTGTCATTAGGAAAACACTATTTGAAATTCAAATCCCAGAATCGTTCATGAATTAGAAGTAAGGAGTCAATAGAAAATGGTTGAAATTTATCGTCTGAAAAATATACATTTGATTTCTCAATAGAAAAACGAGAGAATGTTTTCAGCATTGTGTATTTTCAGATACTATACAATCAATCAAAGGGATGGATCAAATCCAAAAGGGTATTTCTTTTATTTTAGGAAATAAAAGGATTAAGTAAAACAGAAGTCAAAATGCAAGTACAATAAAAATTAAGTAATCCTGGAAAAATTGTATCTATTTTGTATCATTTTGGCGGCATGGCCGAGTGGTAAGGCGGGGGACTGCAAATCCTTTTTCCCCAGTTCAAATCCGGGTGTCGCCTGAATCACCAAAAAATTCGAAATCATAACATAATCGATTTATTGGATTGGTTTCTCAATAGTGTTCGGTAGAACCCCTTTTTGACTCTGCGACATTAATTCCACTATTATTTAGTGAGGAATAATTCCTTCGTATTTATAGAGATTAGGAGACATAATGCACATGGATATAGTAAGTCTCGCTTGGGCTGCTTTAATGGTAGTCTTTACATTTTCCCTTTCACTCGTAGTGTGGGGGAGAAGTGGGCTTTAGAAGTACTACTAATTGAGTTCAGGAATCAAACCCGCTTGTTTTATAGATCGTTCTGCAACGCATTTTGAACTATTTAAAATCAAAACTCTGAATTTGGAATCCCATTGGATTCCAATGGAGTAATCTATGATAGGAATCATACTCTTTCAATCCAAGAGATATTTCATTGATTCCCGTCTTTGTACTTCGAAAAGAAAGGGATTCAGATGATTGGAAATTTAATTTATTCCAACCTAAAATTCTTCCGAAATTTTCTATTTGAATCAAGGGGAATGGGCTCTTACTATCTTTATAGACAGATACTAAGCTAGGACCTTTTTCTTTTTTATTTATTTATTTCCCTCTTGACTCTTCAAAAAAGAAGTCGTTTTGTTAAGCGTATACGCACTTTACTATAAGAAATGATATAGAGATAGTGATTGTTTAAGGAGAGACTAGACTGGGCAATAATAAGATCTTGCCTCGGGCGAGTTACATATCGGGCATTTGTTTCTATTCTAATAAAAAAAAAAGACAGTTTATGCTTTATCGACTTATTTCATATGGCGTTAAAAATGGGCGGGGTTTCCCCTTGCTTATTAGTAAAAGGAAAGGAATTAGAATCCTAAAATAAGAATTATTTCAGATTGATCGGAACAAATAGATGTAGCAAATTTGGTCTTATGTCAATTCCATACAATATATTGATATGGAATATATAGGAAGAGAATATTGTAGATTGATATATAGAAACTTAAGCGTTTATCTGTATTCTAGATTACAACTTTATAGATTAAGAGATAGATAGTATGGTAGAAAAAAAATTTTCTACCATACTATCTATCTCTTAGAAAATTTCCGATTATAATTATCGTGCGCTCATTTCATTTAAGTTAAGACGTGGAATTGAATCCCTTTCATTTGATTTCATAAATTTTTGATAAGAACTTGGAAGGAAAGTTTGATTCAAATTAATTTGAAAATTCAATTGAATTAATCATTTTGACTGACTGTTTTTACGTAAATGATAAGTAGAAAAGCGGTAGGAACTAGAATGAATAGTGCAGTAGCAATAAATGCAAGAATATTTACTTCCATAATCTCATCGGTTTTTTACTTCGCAATAACTCGGGATTTAATCCCCTAGAGATGATAAATATTTCGTCTATCGTCTGTAAATTCAATGAATGAATTACTTCTCGATGATCTTGAACCGGATTACTATCATGAATAACAATATCTGATCTATCAAATCAACCCGTCGTCAAGACTTGAATAGTATAACATAGGAAGTTCTTTTATCCATACCGAATCAAAATTTGGATTCCTAACTTAATTACTCCAAAATTAGATTTATCATCCGTTTCTTATAACCCATCTTGCGTCTTCCTTGGACAGTCTTCTGATGAAGGATCATCAGATTGCCTTTCCACTTCAATTAATTACATAGTTCCAAACCTAACAAACAATAAAAGCGAGATGGAAAAATAGGAAAGAAAAAAGAAATCAAGACTCCTTCTTGCTTTGGGAATGAAAGTATATCCCTCGACACTCTTTACTAGTTCATAGAAAGGGAAAATGTTATTTTTGTATTTATTGGATCCGTCGGGACTGGCGGGGCTCGAACCCGCAGCTTCCGCCTTGACAGGGCGGTGCTCTAACCGATTGAACTACAATCCCAGGGAAATAAGGGATCTGGCAGAAATTTTGATTCTTTTTTATCTTCGTATGGGGTCTTTCTAAAGGACAAGGGGTTTTATACTATCTCATGGTAGATTGATGCGGTTTATTGGGCCGAGCTGGATTTGAACCAGCGTAGACATATTGCCAACGAATTT